CACTCCCTTTCCAAAAAAGATCAATACACCGAAGACTACACTTAGATTTATTGGATTTGTTGCTAAAATATCGGTATTAAACCCGAAACTCCCGGCGGATGGCCAGTGACCCAAGTAAACGAAAGAATCGGTTAAATTTTTCATATAATCTCCTCTTCTAGCTAAACTATAAAAAAAGAACTCTGTCCTTTTTTTTTTATTCTTTTTATTGAAAACAAAAAGAAAATTTCATTTAATAATTTATAATTTAATTTACCTATTTGGATATTTGTAAACAGAATCAAAAACCTATTCTATTTACAAATGTATTTTCCAAAATTTTTAATTTTCAATAATAATAATGAGACTTATTAGAATTAAGCTAATTAAAAAAACCTAAACCTCCTTTTTGCGCAACACTCCTAAAAAAAAAGTTTCCATTAAACTAAAAAAATAAGGGGAAGGAAGAAAGCGAATCGATGTGCTAATTCCACATCCTCAAATTAGTCCTTCCCAAGGATTGTTGTCTAAATGAATAATTGTAGGAATTAAATCTTGATAGAATTAAAAAAACTACGAAAAAAAATGAAGAATTTTCTGATTTCTAAGATTAAACAAAAGGGTTCGCAAATAAAAGCGCTAATGCTACAACCAGGCCATAAATTGTTAAAGCTTCCATAAAAGCCAAACTAAGCAATAAAGTACCTCGTATTTTTCCTTCTGCCTCAGGTTGTCTCGCGATACCTTCGACAGCTTGACCCGCAGCTGTACCTTGACCAACTCCAGGTCCAATAGAAGCAAGCCCAACAGCCAACCCAGCAGCAATAACCGAAGCAGCAGAAATAAGTGGATTCATGATAAGTTCCTCACACCAAAATAAAGAAATAGTTAATGATACAATCATCCAATGACTTAGGACTTAATTATAATTAAGTCATCGCTAAGATTCATCCAGCCAAAATAACCAAAAACTTGAATTAAAATAATATAAAATAATATAATTATATTATTGAATCATAATAATTACTTTGATATTAGTTCCTATCCACGGTATTTTAAAAAATTCATAATATATATATACGACTTTTTTATGCCATTTCTTTTTTGTGAACCATTCTTTGAATTCTTCGTTCTTTTTTTTATCGTTTTTTCAGCCAATTCACAGATAAAAAGGAAGAATTTCTAATCGAATCTAAATCGAAATTCAAAAAAGTAGTGGGGCAGATTATATAGATCTTTAACTCATATATACCTAGTCAATCCTAGTCAATATCAAATATCACATATACAAGTGTTTCTTACATAACGTAAACCAACTATAATTGGGCTAACCTAAAAACAAATATTAAAAAAAAAATCGTTAATGGTGACCCTCCATAGATTCACCTATATAAGCCGCAGCTAAAGTGGCAAAAATGAGAGCTTGAATACCGCTTGTAAATAATCCAAGGAACATGACAGGTATAGGAACCACTAAAGGTACTAAAGAAACAAGAACAACAACTACTAATTCATCGGCTAATATATTTCCGAAAAGTCGAAAACTTAGTGATAGGGGTTTTGTAAAATCTTCTAAGATGTTAATGGGTAAAAGAATTGGAGTTGGTTGAATGTATTTACTGAAATACCCTAATCCTTTTTTGCTAAGACCCGCATAAAAATATGCTACTGATGTGAGTAAAGCTAAAGCAACCGTCGTATTTATATCATTCGTTGGTGCTGCTAACTCCCCTTGAGGTAACTGGATAATTTTCCACGGTAAAAGGACTCCTGACCAGTTAGAAACAAAAATAAATAAAAAGAGGGTTCCAATAAAGGGAACCCATGGACCGTATTCTTCTCCAATCTGGGTTTGACTCACGTCTCGAATGAATTCAAGAACAAATTCAAAGAAATTTTGGCCGTCAGTTGGAATGGTTTGTGGATTGCGAACCGCTAGAACTGCGGAACCTAATAAGATAGCAATTACAACCCAAGAAGTAATAAGGACTTGCGCATGGACTTGGAACCCCCCTATTTGCCAATAGAAATGTTGGCCTACTTCTACACCAGATATCTCATATAACCCTTCTTTTATTAGTGTGTTGATGGAACATGATAAAACATTCATATTGCCCTCTGACAGAAATAAGAACTTTAAATTATTTTGATTCAAGATCCCCCCCTTTTTTTTACTTAATTTACTTGAATTTTATATTTTAGTTTTGGATACCAACTAAACTAATCACACAATATCCCCAGTTTTTTATCTCTTTTTCTTTTGTACGATTCAGGAGTAGTAACCGATTTTATAAATCGAAATACAGGGAGCCCCTCCCTCAAAAAAAATTGATTTATTTATTTTATTATTAATCAAGAATTTTGTATATAGCTAGAACGACCCTCACAAATTGCGAATACTAATTTGTTAAGAATGAATCGAATTGAAGCTATAGCGTCATCATTTGCTGGAATAGAAATATCCGCGAGATCGGGATTACAATTTGTATCGATTAAAGAAATGGTTGGAATTCCCAAAGTT